CGAAAAAAATCGATTTTTGAAAATAAAGAAAAGAACCCTTTTTATTCTTCGCGTCCAGGATTACGTCCCGGATCATTAGATAGGAATCCGAAAATGAAGAGAGAAACAAAGAATATTACTACTGTGTAAACAAAGAGTTTGAGAGTAAGCATTACACAATCTCCAAGATCATTTTTTTTTTGGAAAAAGAGAATAGATTCTCCATTTTTATATCATATATCCCATAATTAATTTGAATTTTATTTGACGTCTAAACCCCAAAAAGTTAAAAAAAAAAAAAACAATTTTTCGAATTGTAAACAAATCAGTAAAAAAATGAAGCTAGTATTATCTTATATATTATTATCTTACTTATCCATAATTTTCGTATAATCTACTTGTAGATCTTATGGAGGATCAAAATCCGTTTTTTTCAGTTACGAAAAAGAGTTATAATCGGAAAATGAGGCGATATGGATTGTATCGATTCAAAAATTTGAATGTTTTAATCAAGGGTTCATATGGCAAGACTTATATGATTTTATCAATTATTTAGTATTAAAATATTAGAATCATTTTTCTCGAAAAAATAATTCATTGTTCTAGGACACGATGAAAGAGCTCATCGAAAACTTACAGCAGCTTGCCAAACAAAGGCTAATAGAAAAAAGAGTAAAGGTATGACTGGCATAAAATCTACGATTGGACTCAAAAAAGCGTAAGCCTCCGGTAATTTGGCGAATAAAAAACTACTCGAATAAAGGGCAGAATTAAGACAGATCAAACTAAAGGTATTAAGCATAACAGACATTTTTTTTTTTTATTGCATTTTGATTGAGTTATTGATAGAAAGAAAAAATGAAGAAAAAAGGCCTTCTTTTTTTTTGAACTTACTCACTCAATCAAAAAACCTTCTACTCTCCGTCGAGAATAGAAGAAATTCTACTTTCATAGAATATCTTAATGGAATTCTATGTAATGATCAATAAATTCATTTGAATTCTATACCTACATCTATCAAAATACTAACAACGGAATCGAATCAATTTTTTAGCTATTTCGACTGGAATTGACGAACAATCAATAACAATATTAGTGTTTATTAGTGTAGAATAGAAATATAAGTGGGGCGTGGCCAAGTGGTAAGGCATCGGGTTTTGATCCCGCTATTCGGAGGTTCGAATCCTTCCGTCCCAGAGCATATGGAGTTTAAGATTGCATTTTTCAGTTTCTACTAACGAAATAATTGGATTTTTTCGGCTAATGATTTTAACAAAAATGAATCTTTTCTTTTTTCCCATTTCATCAAATGAAAGGAAGAGAAGTATTTAAATGACACACGGATACAAGTGAATTCGTTGGAGATTTAGGCAAGATGGGGTTATAGATTACATACACTGATTTGAATTCCAAAAAAAGAGCGCCCTTAAGCATATATACATCCCCAATGTATTTCTAGATAATATAGAAGGAGAGTAGTTATTTTTTTATTTATCCTGCCAAAGAAAGTTGATTTTCCAACCTATCATTTAATTTTGATTTATTTTTTTGATTCTTTATTTATTAAATTAATGGTCGAGCTTAAAAAGAAACGTGGATTTGTATTTCTTAGGGATATTTCCGTTATTGTAAAAAAAGAAGTATTCCATTACTCAAAATATCTTATAATAACTTAAAATTTATTCCATACCCATGTATTGGCTGTTCTGACTGAACCAATGACTATTCATGATTTCATAATTGAATTAACCGCATACCGGTTCCAAATTTGAGGAATGTTATGGTAAAACTTCGTTTGAAACGATGTGGTAGAAAGCAACGTGCGACTTGAAGGACATGATCTGTTGTGGATTCTTAGTATCCATCATTCTCTAATAAAGGATGCTCTTGACTCGACATCCTTTGTTCTGTTCCACTCGAACCTGCGTTGTATTTTTTGTTGGAGTGGAATGAAACTAGTACATGATGGAGCTCGAGGAATAAAGTATTGAGCTATTTCTCAACGGAAAAGAGAAGGGTCTAGGGTTAGTGTCAATCAATAAGCCGAACCAACTTCGTAAGTATATCTTTGACAGAAAAATCGAAAGGATAAAAAACAAGTTTCAAATCCCAAAAGAAAATTGTTTAGTGGAATTGCTAAAATCTTTTCGATAATATGATAATTATATATATCGTCGGGAATCCGACGTCCGTATGATTCTATTCTTTGAATAGAACGAAATAACAAAAAAGGCGTGTTGCTGCCATTTTTGAAAGTATTCATAATCAACGAAGTAATGTCTAAACCCAATGATTCAAAAAAAAAAGAGAAAAATTTCCGGAACAAGGAAATACCTTTTTAATTGTTAATTGTCGTAACACTTGGATTTGGATCAGAATTCAAATCGATTCGAAATGAGACAAAATGGTATTTGAGACTGCTCAATAAATGAAATGCAATAAGGATTTTCTTTTGGGCTATTCAACTTGAGTTATGAGTATCCAAATGATTTTTTTTTAGGAAATAAAGAAATGAAAAGGACTTAATTCTTAGTCTAATTCATTTGATGATTTTATGGGCTTATTTGCTCGGGCATTATAATTTATATATACCTAACTTTGAATCATTTTTCTCGAGCCGTACGAGGAAAAAACCTCCTATACGTTTCCAGGGGGGGGTGTTGTTGATCTAATCTATCCCAATGAGCCGTCTATCGAATCGTTGCAATTGATGTTCGGTGCCGAAGAGAGGGAAGAAATTTGCAGAAAGTGGGTTTTTATGATCCGATGAAAAGTCAAACTTATTTAAATGTTCCTCTTATTCTAGAGTTTCTTGAAAAAGGTGCTCAACCTACAGAAACTGTTTATGATATTTTAAAGAGGGCGGAGATTTTTAAAGAATTTCGACTTAATCAAACGAAGTTCAATCAATAATTAAATAAAAAACAAAGATAATGCGGTTGGAGTTTGGTAGAACTTTTTTTCTTCTTTTTCTATTCTTGTAGATTTCTTATGTAGTGCCAATCCAACACAAAATTTTTCTTATATAATTAATTTGACTTTTTCAACTTCGATTTCAAAAATTTCTATATCATATATTGAAATTATTCAAATAATATTAAGAAATTCTATTAAGATTTATATTTTTTTCTATTGACAATAGTATATTGAACACATATAATTGAATTTTGAAGTCAATAGAAATAGAAAAAATGAAATGATTTATTTCACTCTTAGGTCTCAAAAATGGATTTTTTATTCAAGGGTGTGTTATATTTTTTGCGGTATAGAATTTGGATCCAAAAAAAGGATAATAATATTGGGTCTATAAATAAAATATATTTTCTCTAAGAAATTTTTTTATTCTCATCTGATCTGTTTGCTTTTATGTTCGGAATCGATTCGAAAATTTTGTTTGGATTTCTTGCTAATTCGAAGTTTTGATTCCATTCCATTTTTTTTTTATCTCGATTGTATCTACATAACATATCTATTTCTTTTTGGGGTTGCTAACTCAATGGTAGAGTACTCGGCTTTTAAGTGCGGCTAGAATCTTTTACATATTTGGATGAAGCAAGGAATTCGTCTACATCATTGGTAAAGTTTATAAGACCACGACTGATCCTGAAAGGAAATGAATGGAAAAAAGAGCATGTCGTATCAATATAAAATTCGGAGAATATTTCATTCTTACCAAATCAAATTGATATACAATTCGATTGGAATTATTGCAAGGAAACGAAATGCATTTAAAGTTGGGTCAATTGAATAAATGGATCGAACCTTATGGCTCAAATTCTGAGGAAAGAAAGAACAACGAGTTTATTTTCATAATTTGAATGATTTCCCGGTCTAATTAGATGTTAAAAAAAATTAGTGACTGATGCGGGAAAGGAGTCTCCCACGAGTGGATGCTTTGTTTTTTATAGTGAATCCTAATTATTCGATTATCTATTCTACATAAGGGGATAGCGATGAATGTGTAGAAGAAAGAGTATATTGATAAAAATTTGAGTCGAAATTCCAAAATCAAAAGAGCGATTGGGTTTAAAAAATAAAGGATTTCTAACCATCTTATTAGATGCAACAAAAATAGAGAGTCTGCTGATGAATTTAGCCATCCCCGAGGTATCTATTATTTCATAATAAAATATCTTGCTTTGACTGTATCGCACTATGTATCATTTGATAACCCAAGAAACCCGCTATTTTTACTTTTGTTTTCGGTTTCATTTGAAATGGAAAAATTCCAAGGACATATACAACTAGATAAGTCTTGGAAACATCACTTTTTCTATCCACTTATCTTTCAGGAATATATTTATGCATTTGCACATGATCATCGTTTAACTAAATCGATTTTGTTGGAAAATGCGGGTGACAAGAAATACAGTTTACTAATTGTAAAACGTTTAATTATTCGAATGTATCAACAGAATCATTTGATTCTTTCTGCTAATGATTCGAGCCAAAATGATATTTTGGGGTACAAGCACAAAACGAATTTGTATTCGCAAATGATGACAGAAGGGTTTGCTGTCATTGTCGAAATTCCATTTTCCCCGCTATTAATATCCTCCCGAGGGGAAAAAGAAGAAAAAGAAATAGTAAAATCTCATAATCTCCAATCTATTCATTCAATATTTCCTTTTTTAGAAGACAAATTCTTCCATTTCAATTATGTGTTAGATATATTAAGCACTTATCCTGCTCATCTAGAAATCTTGGTTCAAACTCTTCGCTACTGGTTGAAAGATGCTTCTTCTTTGCATTTAGTAAGATTTTTTCTATATGAGTCTCGTAATTTAAATAGTCTTATTACTCCAAAGGAATTCATTTCCTTTTTGAAAAAAAGAAATAAAAGATTATTCTTGTTCCTATATAATTTCCATGTATGCGAATATGAATCCTTTTTTGTTTTTCTCCGTAACCAATCTTCTTATTTACGACCAACTTCTTTTGGAAACCTTATTGAACGAATTCATTTCTATGGAAAACTAAAATATCTAGGAAAAGTTTTGACTAAAGATTTTGGGGTTATC